AGGATAATAAAGCAAATTTTTGATTAATCCTTTTCAATCCCTCTTTACCCCATAAAGATATTGAATAAAAAGAACTACTTTTTTTTCCACTGTAATTTTTAAAAAAAAGGTTTAAATGCCCTTCAAACGTAAGTAAATAGATTCGAAACATATAAAATGCGGTTAATCCGGCTGTGAAATAAGCTATTATTGCGAAAATTGGCGAATACATCCAACTATCATTAAGAATTTCATCTTTGGACCAAAAACAAGCAAGAGGCGGAATACCGCAAAGAGAAAGTGTACCTATTAAAAAAGCAGTTTTTGTAATTGGCACATGTTTTGTTAACCCCCCCATAAGAACCATATTCTGACTTTTATCCGGAGAATATCCAACAACAGTTTCCATTGAATGAATAAGAGATCCGGATCCTAAAAACAATAATGCTTTTGAATAAGCATGAGTAATCAAATGAAATAAAGCAGCTCGATAAGAACCCATACCTAGAGCTAACATCATATAACCCAATTGAGACATTGTAGAATAAGCTAAACTTCTCTTAATGTCTTTTTGAGCAAGAGCTAAAGTCGCTCCTAATAGTACTGTTATTATACCTATAAAAGATATTACATACATTATATAAGGTATAACTATGAAAAGAGGAAAGAGTCGAGCAACTAGAAAAATCCCCGCTGCTACCATGGTAGCAGCATGTATGAGAGCTGAAATAGGAGTAGGCCCTTCCATAGCATCAGGTAACCATATATGAAGGGGAAATTGAGCAGATTTAGCAACTGCACCAGCAAATAAGAAAAAAGCACATAAAATACAAAATAAAGAATTGACCTCGTTATTATTAATTAAATTTTTGAATATTTCAAACAAATCCCGAAACTCGAAACTACCTGTTATCCAATAAAGACCTAAAATTCCTAATAATAAGCCAAAATCTCCTACACGATTAGTCACAAACGCTTTTTGGCAAGCATTTGCGGCAATAGGTCGTGTGAACCAAAAACCTATTAATAGATACGAACACATTCCAACTAATTCCCAAAAAATATAAATTTGTATCAAATTCGAACTAGTAACTAATCCCAACATGGAAGTGTTGAAAAAACTCATATACGCAAAAAATCTCAAATATCCCTGATCATGAGACATATAATTATCACTATAAATAAGAACCAGAATTGCAACAGTAGTGATTAACATTGACATAATAGAAGTAAGTGGATCGATCAAGTAGCCAAATTCTAAAGAAAAATCATTATTAATGGTCCACGACCATACATATTGATAAATAGAATTACTATTTATTTGCTGAATAGACAGCTTCATCGAAAAAATCATAACTATACTTAACAACGAAATACTAGAAAAAGCCCATATACGCCGAAGATTTTTTGTTGCCATCGGAAAAAAGAAAAGTCCAGCGCCTATTAACAAAGGAACTGGAAGTGGAAGGAAGGGTATGATCCATGCATATTGGTATATATGTTCCATAATAGAAAAATTTTATATTTAATTAATTTAAATTTTTTGTTTACGATTCACCGGCTCTTGCTTCTTTTGAAAGAAGTCAATAAAAAAATCAAGATATATAATAACTTTAATAAATAGAATTTATTTCATTTTAAATTTTCTATTCTATATCAATATCAAATATTCATATTGATGTTGAGTATTTTTTTTAATATTCAAATCATGAAGTTCTAATTGGTCAAATAACCAATTTGTTAGTGAAAATGAATACTTAATTTTTAAATAAATAGAAAATATTGAAGCCTATGAAGTAAGAAGATAAAACAAATTCCACTTTCATTTCCATTTAAGTCATTTCGAACACATATTTAAGAATAAAGCATAAAAATTCGACTAAAAAAGACTATGAATCATAAAATCTACTAAATATCTAATAAAGTCAATAATTATAAAAAAAAAAGAATTAAATATTTTAATTTCTTTATTCTGTAGTTTAGTCAAAATTCTTAACTCATTTTATGCAAAATTATTTGATTGTCTTCCATTCCAAACAAAAACATAGAACAAAATTCTATTTTTTTAGTTATCGATTTTTTATAGAAAAGAATATCTGTTACTTTAAAGAATATCTCTTACTTTACTTTCTAGTTTCTATAACAAAGGTTGGGTTCTTAAAGTTTTGAATGTGATTTATTACATACATGTAAATTAAATGCAACACATCAAAAATAAACAGAGATATAACTCGAAATTATTATTGATAATTTAATTTTGATTACTCTTAATCAATTTCGTACGAATTTTTATTTTATGGACATTCTATGGAATCAAATTTTTTGTTTCTTCTAATCGAAGATTTTCTATTATTTTAATAGAAATATAGAAAATCTATTTCTAGTTTAGAGTCATGCTTTTCGATTTTTTAAAATTGAATAAAAAAAAATCGCCTAGAATCTAAATACATAGATAATGCATAGAAAACAAAGATTCGTTTGAACAATAGATGTCTTTCACATCCAACTATAACACTGAATAATCAATTCAATTTTAAATGGCAGTTCCAAAAAAACGTACTTCGATTTACAAAAAGCGTATTCGTAAAAATATTTGGAAAAAAGGGGGATATTGGGCGGCGTTAAAAGCCTTTTCGTTAGCCAAATCTCTTTCTACCGGAAATTCAAAAAGTTTTTTTGTACGAAAAATAAGTAATCAAACCTTGAAATAATCGCAAGCGACCTGACTCAAAAAAAAATGGTATAACAAATTAGAAATAATTTCATTTTTCATTTAGAATCTAAAATTTAGAAAATAAACTATTTTAGTAGGTTTGCATTTATTAATTAATGTTTCAAACTATATAAAATTGTAACTTTTTCTTATGATATGTAGGATAAGAACTCTTATGCCGATCCTAACATAGTACTTTTTGTTTTTGTTTGAAAAACTATCTATATTATAGAAGATTTCATCACCTTTCTTTTTTAGTCTATTTTGTCATTTATAAGATGGGGATTTTTTTTCCCCATCAACCTATTTGTTTTGTCACAATACAATAAGAAAAGTTTTTCTATCTAGAGAAATTGTAGATTTTGTAAAAAAAAGGCAAATCGAAAACGGTTAAACTTTCACTTACGGGCGGATTATTTCTCGGAATTGCTATATTATATATTTGTTTGTTTCAAATCAATCAAAAAGCCCTTTACTATGTTTAGTTGAATATTATGCGCGAAGCATTTTTTTTGTTTTGTAAATACGTTTCAACAGAGATCATAACTTTTTTTATATGACCTATTAGATTCAATACTTACCAAGAAAAAATCTACCGATTAATTTGTTTTGGATAAAAAATTGATCTATTTACAGAAATGAAAGCCCTTCGATGCCGTGTTGAAATTGTGATCCAAAATATTCTATTTTTTTTGTATTGAAAGAATCTATGTATTTGTTATTTGCTATTTTTGAAATCCGTTAAAAAATTCATTTTTCATTACCAAATGAAAAAAAAAAAATGAAAAAGAACTTTATTGAGGTCTATCCTGGAATGAAAGACATAATCTTCTAGTTATAAGGGTTCTATTTCACGAAAACATAAACTACACGAAAGTCCATTGACAAATTTAAGCAGTACTATAAAAATTAAATTGACTTAAAATAAAAAAAAAACAAACTTAAGTAATATATTATTAGTTAGTATGAATATGAACCATTTCAATTGAAAAAAAAAAGAATTTGCAAACCGAAATTGAAATGGTTCAAAAAAGAAAATAAAGAAAATGTTGTATTTAATTAATCTCGACGATTGAATAAAAACGGACTATTATGATTTCAAACAAGCCGCTATGGTGAAATTGGTAGACACGCTGCTCTTAGGAAGCAGTGCGAGAGCATCTCGGTTCGAGTCCGAGTGGCGGCATGGTATCTTACAAATTTTCAAACAATTTGAATAGTGCTATAAGCTAGAATAAATTATAATAAATAATGAAAATGAAATAATTTTTTTGCTGATTTTCATTTCATAATTTGTAATTGAGGGATTTTTTTTTTTTAATATATATTTTATATGATATTTTCGACTTTAGAGCATATTTTAACTCATATTTCCTTTTCAACCGTTTCCGTTGTAATTACACTCCATTTGATAACTTTATTAGTCAATGAAATAGTAGGACTATATAATTCATTAGAAAAAGGCATGATAGTTACGTTTTTTGGTATAACAGGATTATTAGTTACTCGTTGGGTTTATTGGAAGCATTTCCCATTAAGTGATTTATATGAATCATTAATCTTCCTTTCCTGGAGTTTTTACCTTATTAATATAATTCCATATTTTTTTAAAAAAGAAAAAAATTATTTAAGTGCAATAACTGCACCAAGTGCTATTTTTACCCAAGGATTTGCTACGTCGGGACTCTTAACGGAAATGCATCAATCCGCAATCTTAGTACCCGCTCTCCAATCCCAGTGGTTAATGATGCATGTAAGTATGATGGTATTGGGTTATGCAGCTCTTTTATGCGGATCATTATTATCAGTAACACTTCTAATCATTCTATTTCAAAAAGATATAATAAGGATTTTTGATAAACGAAAACATTTATTAAATGAGTCATTTTTCTTCGGTGAGATTCAATATATAAATGAAAAAAGCAATATTGTACAAAATACTTCGCCCCTTTCTATTCGAAATTATTACAGGTCTCAATTGATTGAACAACTGGATCATTGGAGTTATCGTGTTATTAGTCTCGGATTTCTCTTTTTAACCATAGGTATTCTTTCAGGGGCAGTATGGGCCAATGAGGCATGGGGATCATATTGGAATTGGGACCCAAAGGAAACTTGGGCATTTATTACTTGGACCATATTTGCAATTTATTTACATATTCGAACAAATAAAAATTTGCGGGGTGCAAATTCTGCAATTGTGGCTTTTCTAGGCTTTCTTATAATTTGGATATGCTATTTTGGAGTCAATCTATTAGGAATAGGGCTACATAGTTATGGTTCATTTACATTGACGCTTAGTTAAATTGAAGAAAGTACCTTACGAATACAAATATAGTACAAGACATAAGCAAGTTTCTTAGAAACAGGTGAGAACCGTTTAAATCATGATTTAAACGGTTCTCACAAACATCAAAAATGCCTAATTCCGAGTCAGTCTTGCTTCTTCTTACGTAAAGAAGATTACTTTTTTCATTTCATTAAATGAAAGAAAATCTATCTATAAAAATAATTGGATAAAATAGCTTCCACTTTCTCAACTGATAGTGAGAGAACGAAATCCGGGTAAACACCAATACCTATTACTGGTAGAAAGATAGAAGTTGAAACAAACAACTCTCGCGGCCCAGAATCAAAAAAATAAGAGTTTGTAATGTTAAATAATTTATATCCATAGAACATTTGGCGTAACATAGATAATGAATAAATAGGAGTTAATATCATTCCAATTGCCATTCCAAAAGTAATTAGTATTTTTGGTATTAAAAGATATTTTTGGCTCGTAATTAGTCCCAAAAAGACTATTAATTCTGCAATGAAACCGCTCATGCCTGGTAATGCAAGGGATGCCATTGAAAAGCTACTGAAAAGTGTGAATATTTTTGGCATTGGAATCGCTATTCCGCCCATTTCGTCGAGATAAACAAGGCGTATTCTATCATAACTAGTTCCCGCTAAGAAAAAAAGTGCAGCACCAATAAATCCATGAGAAATTATTTGTAAAATGGCCCCATTAAGTCCCGTATCGGTTATAGAGCTAATTCCTATAATTATGAAACCCATGTGAGATACAGAGGAATACGCTATTCTTTTTTTTAAATTACGTTGCCCGGGAGATGTTAAAGCTGCATAGATTATTTGCATTGTGCCCATTATTATCAACCAAGGAGAAAATATAGAATGAGCATGAGGTAATAATTCCATATTGATCCGAACCAACCCATATGCTCCCATTTTTAATAAGATTCCGGCTAGCAGCATACAAGTACTGTAATGTGCTTCTCCGTGGGTATCTGGTAACCATGTATGTAAAGGTATAATCGGTAATTTGACAGCAAAAGCAATAAAAAATCCAATATAGAATATTATTTCTAATGCGACAGGATACGATTGATTAACTAATGTTTCCAAATTTAATGTTGGTTCATTGGAACCATATAAACCAACACCCAGAACTCCCATTAATAGAAAAATGGAACCCCCCGCAGTATACAAAATAAATTTAGTAGCGGAGTAGAGACGTTTCTTTCCCCCCCACATGGATAAAAGTAGATAAACAGGAATTAATTCTAATTCCCACATTATGAAAAAAAGCAAAAGGTCTCGGGACGAAAATAATCCTATTTGACCACTGTACATTGCTAACATCAGGAAATGGAATAATCGAGAATCTCGAGTAACTGGCCAAGCCGCTAGAGTAGCTAAAGTAGTGATGAATCCCGTCAGTAAAATGGGTCCTATCGAAAGTCCATCGATTCCTAATCTCCAATGGAAATCAAAAAAGTGGATCCATTTATAATCTTCTGCCAGTTGAATTAATGGATCGTCCGGTTGGAAATGATAAGAAAATGCATAAGTCGTTAGAAGTAGCTCTAATATAGATATACATATTGTATACCACCTAATAACTTTATTTCCTCTATGAGGAAATAAGAAAATTAAAGAACCCGCAAATATGGGCAAAACTACAATTGTTGTTAACCAGGGAAAATCATTCGTGGTAAAGACAAGATACACTTGAGCCAAAAAAACCCGTACCCCAAAAGAAATCCATTTCTTTTGGGGTACGGGTTTTTGTCGGTAAAAAAAATCCAAATAGAAGAAATGGATTCAAATGGAATTTTCTGAAACGTATCAATAACCTAGACCCATACTGCGAGTTGTTTCATGCCATAAATAAACTCGAACGCTTAAAAAATCTGTTGGACAGGCGGATTCACATCTTTTACAACCAACACAATCCTCTGTTCTTGGAGCAGAAGCTATTTGTTTAGCCTTACATCCATCCCAAGGTATCATTTCTAATACATCCGTGGGGCAAGCTCTGACACATTGAGTACATCCTATACATGTATCATAAATCTTAACTGAATGGGACATTGGGTCTATAATTTTTTTTAACTTCATTAATTTTCGATCTAGTTCTAGTAAAGTAAATGAAATACATATTCAAATACCAGAAGAATTAATTACCAGACGAATCAATGATTTCCCAGAATTTTTGGAATCAATCTATTTCTGGATGAGAAATGGAAAAGAGGTCCAAAATACTTTGATTTATTACATTTTTGAAAGTATATCTTAAGGTGCAATATCTAGTAATCTAATTTGAATTGATGAATATTCAAATTTCAATTTCTAGAATAAAATTTTCTAAAATAATAAGAAAATTTTATTCTAGAAATTGAATAAATAGTATACTATTTATTCAATAAATTCGATTGATTGATACGAGTTGATTTTCTGTTACGATAAATTGAAGAAACAATAGCAGGTCCAATAGCTGCTTCAGCGGCTGCAATGGCTATAACAAAAATTGAGAAAATGTTTCCTTTTAATTGGCGACTATCAAAAAAATCGGAAAAGGTTACAAAATTTAGATTAACTGCATTCAATATAAGTTCAAGACACATAAGAGCCCGAACCAAATTCCGGCTCGTGACTAATCCATAAATCCCGATAGAAAATAAAAAAGCACTCAAAACAAGTACATGCTCGAGTATCATTGACCAACTCCTTATCAATCTATATTCATTTCAATATGAACAACAATTAAACCAATTTGATTGACTAGAATATAACAAGTTAGAATAGAAGAAATTAAGAGCAAAAAAAGAGGCTAATGCTAATAATAAATTGAACTAAAAGTTTCTAAACCAATTCAAATAAAATTGAATGAAAATGAATATGATAAAATAGAATTTTTATTTGGATTACTAGTTTTAAAAATGAATTATTGACGAGCCACGGCAATTGCACCTATTAAAGCAACTAAAAGAATTATTGAAATGAGTTCAAATGGAAGAAAAAAATCGGTTGATAAATGAATTCCAATTTGTTGACTAGCATTTACCAAATCTTGTTCTAGAATCTGGTTTGATTTTGTAGTCCAAATAATTCCATACCAGGACGTATTTAGAATAGTAATAATTAATGAAACAAAAAGACTTGTACAAACCAATGAAGTAACCCCATCCCCAACAGTCCACAGATGAAACTTTTTGTCATATTCTGGACCATTCATGAACATTACAGAAAATATGATTAATACATTTATAGCTCCCACATAAATAAGGAGTTGTGCAGAAGCTACAAAATGGGAGTTTGCTAGAATATAGAATAAAGATATACAAACAAGAACCAATCCCAATGAAAAGGCAGAAAAAATTGGATTGGTAAATAATACCACTCCTAGACTCCCTAATATAAGACCCGACCCCAGAAAGACTAAAAGAAAATCATGTATTGGTCCAGGTAAATCCATTATATGTAAAATAAGAGATAAAAAAATCGGAATGTTTCATGATCTTATTGATTTGAACAGGAAAAAAGAAGTTTATGCATTCCTAAGTGCTAAATCCGAATGTGTATGACTTGATGTGAGGAAAGTAAAGTTATTGGACCCATCCCATTCTTTTTTATCTGAAAGGGTAGTTCGCAACTAAAACTATTTCAAATCATTACAGTAAACAGATTTGAAATAGTTTTAGTTGCGATTTTCATCAATCAATAGAAATAGTGAATAATCAGAATTTCTAATTATTGAACAAGAAGAAAAAAAAAATAAACTTTTTGAATTTAAATTCAAAAAAAAGAACCTTAATAATTGGGAATTGTTCTTCAATCACGGGATTTCTCTTTTGTTTGAGGCGAATTCAAAATTGTTCGAATTGTGTAATCATCGGTTATTGATATTGGTAAACGACCCAGAGCAATTTGATTATAATTTAATTCGTGACGATCATAAGTGGAAAGCTCATATTCTTCAGTCATTGATAAACAATTTGTTGGACAATACTCAACACAATTACCACAAAATATACAAATTCCGAAATCAATGCTATAATTAAGCAACCGTTTCTTTCGAATATCCGTTTCCAATTTCCAATCAACAACAGGTAAATCTATAGGACATGCACGAACACATACTTCACAAGCAATGCATTTATCAAATTCAAAGTGAATTCGACCACGAAAACGCTCCGATGTGATCAATTTTTCATAAGGATATTGAATAGTTACAGGTAAACGATTGGCGTGGGATAGAGTAATCATAAAACTCTGACCAATATACCTTGCCGCGCGTATTGTTTGTTGACCATAATTGATGAACCCAGTTACCATAGGGAACATATAGTAAATATCAATAAAAAAAAATAAGATTTTGTCTCTTTCTCTTGTTTGTAACAAGTTGTGAATTAAATTATAGTAAATATCAAATATTCTTTTTTTTTTAGAATTTATAATGAAAGGAGTTGGGAAGAAGTTGTTAATAATAGATTACCTAAAGAAATAGGTAAAAGAAATTTCCATCCAAGATTTAATAACTGGTCCATTCTCAGTCTAGGTAAAGTCCATCTTGTTGTAATAGGAATGAACAAGAACAAAAAAGTTTTAGTTAATGTAATGAAAATACCAATTGTCGTTCCAAAGACTGCATCTACTTTATTTATTTCAAAAAACTCAGAGATGAATATGTATGGAATAGAGAGATTCCAACCACCCAAGTAAAGAACGGTTACAAATAACGAAGAGATTAGTAGATTTAGATAAGACGCAACATAAAATAAACCAAATTTAATACCGGAATATTCGGTTTGATAACCTGCTACTAATTCTTCTTCTGCTTCTGGTAAATCAAAAGGCAATCTCTCGCATTCTGCTAGAGAAGAAATTATAAAAACAATAAATCCTATAGGTTGTCGCCACAAATTCCATCCCCAAAAACCATATTTTGATTGCGCCTCAACTATATCAACTGTACTTGAACTGTTAGATAATCATAGTCGATGATAAGATCACTCTTGTCATCGCTATTCCAGAACCGTACATGAGATTTTCACCTCATACGGCTCCTCAAGAGCCATAAATAAATCTAAGGACTGATTCGATATTCTTTAATCTTTATATGTTTGTAGAATAAATAAAGTGAAAATCAATCGAAAAATCCTGAATTAGACCAATGAAATTCTGTCTGCTATACTATAAAAAAGTGCTTCGGAATTGATCTCATCCTTTACTTTAACTTTGAAGAATTTTCATTTTTTTTTTTATTGAGTAATAACTTAATCTTTGAATAAAATACGTTTTTTACCGATATCAATAAAAATTTCACCCTATTCTTATTATTTTTGATTCCGAAAAAAAATTAAACATTCATTCATGATTTATGCCATGACCAAAATCTCATTTACGTGAATATGGATATCGGAAAAAAGATCTTTTTTTGCATTATATTAATATTATCTATTTTTTTTTTCGTTCCTCTTATTTCTTTTATTTAGGCTTAAAAAAAAAAAGTAAAAGATTACTTCGTTCCTGATAGTCATTCAGTTAATCGGTGGATAGGAGCATACTCTGGATCGGAATTTTTGGGAGTACGACTTGATCATTTCTACCAATTTAAAGCCTCAATTAGTATTTCTTTTATGTAAAAATCTCGCTTCGGATAACTTACATAATCTCTATTACAAATCCTTTGTGTACTTTGGTGTTCCTAATCATCCACTCATTTTTGTTCAATCTCTATGGTAAGTCATGTCATGTATGGTAATACATTAAAAAAAAAAAGATATTAAAAACTCCATAGAATTGTGCTTTTCAACCCGCTTCAAGTCATGATGACTAATTAACCAATCTTGGGGGAAACAACCTTGGCTGCTTATGTTTATTTTCGTTTAACCCTTGTACATAGGCAATGAGATTCGATTTTTTTACTGCGAATTTTGAAGCTGTTTTCTTTCACTCATCTAACTATCTGGTTTAGTTTATCAACCCGATCAGTGAATAAAAAAAAAAAATAAGATGCTATTCAATACATTTCATTTTTATTCTTAGAAACCTAAAAAGAAATAGGTGAAGGTGAAGACCTATGTTTCAACGAATCACACGTAGAGATATTGATAACACACATAGAGTTAATGGTATTTCATAACTAATTGCTTGGGCAGCAGCCCGTAGACCACCTAAAAAGGAATATTTATTATTTGATCCATATCCTGACATAAGAAGTCCAATGGGAGCAATACTTGAAATAGCGATCCATAAAAAAACACCAATACTGAGATCGGCTAGAACAAGGCGTGAACCAAAAGGAATTACTGAATAACTTAGTAAAATTGATATGACTGCTATAGAAGGTCCAATACTAAATAAATGTGTATCCCCTCTAGATGGAAGAAGGTTCTCTTTAAAAAGTAGTTTTGTTCCGTCCGCTAGAGCTTGAAGAATTCCCAAAGGACCGGCATATTCAGGTCCAATACGTTGTTGTATACCTGCGGATATTTCTCTTTCTAACCACACAATTACTAGTACACCTATTGTGATTCCCAATACGAGAATCAAAATAGGGAAAAGCATCCATATAGTCCCATAAACCTCTTTTAAGGATTCCAATCTGGAAAAAGAATTGATAGCTTGTACTTCTGTTGTATCAATTATCATTTCAACGATCAACTTCTCCCATAATGATATCTATGCTACCTAGTATCGTCATAATATCAGCCAATTTCATTTTTTTAACTAACTGAGGAAGAATTTGCAAATTGATAAAACCCGGGGGGCGGATTTTCCATCTCCAAGGAAAAACACTCTGATCTCCTATCAAAAATATTCCTAATTCTCCCTTTGGGGCTTCGACTCTTACATAAAGTTCTTGTTTCGACAATTCAAAAGCAGGAGATGGTTTTTTACTAATGAATCGATATTCAAAATCATTCCATTCAGGATATTTTATTCTATTAAAGCGCCGGATTTCTAAATTCTCATAGGGACCCCCGGGAATTCCTTCTAGAGCTTGTTGAATAATTTTTACAGATTCGGCCATTTCACCAATTCGTATTAAATAACGAGCTAATGAATCTCCTTCTTTTTGCCATTGGACTTCCCAATCAAATTCGTCGTAACACTCATAATGATCAACTTTACGAAGATCCCATTGTATTCCGGAAGCTCGTAACATTGGGCCTGATAAGCCCCAATTTATTGCTTCTTCGCCACCAATAATGCCCACGTTCTCAACTCGTTCTAAAAAAATGGGATTTCGCGTAATAAGTTTTTGGTATTCAGCAAGCCCTATTAAAAAATAATCACAAAAATCTAAACATTTATCTATCCATCCATAAGGTAGATCGGCAGCTACTCCTCCAATACGAAAATAATTATGCATCATTCTCATACCGGTAGCAGCTTCGAATAAATCATATATCAATTCTCTCTCTCGGAAAATATAAAAAAAGGGGGTCTGCGCGCCAATATCTGCCATAAAAGGGCCTAGCCATAACAAATGAGAAGCTATACGACTTAACTCCAACATAATCACTCTGATATAGCTAGCTCTTTTAGGTACTTGAATATTTCCCAATTGTTCTGGTCCATTTACAGTTATTGCTTCTGTAAACATAGTAGCTAAATAATCCCAACGTGTCACATAAGGCAGATATTGTATAATTGTTCGGTTTTCCGCAATTTTTTCCATACCTCTGTGTAAATAACCCACTATTGGTTCACAGTCAATAACATCTTCACCGTCTAAAGTAACGATGAGTCGGAGAACGCCATGCATTGATGGATGGTGAGGGCCCATATTGACTATCATGAGGTCTTTTCTGGTAGTTGGTACAGTCATAGGTTTTTCCCCATTCATTCTTTCACAAATTCATTTTTCCATGAATTGCTGAAAACAAAAAGAAGTTCATCAAAATTCAAGATCTAATAAATCAAATAATTCAAAACGACTCTTCAAATTAACGTGTTTTTAATTCTCGAATGTTCAATTGACTGATTAATTCTTTATAACGTACTCCATTTTTCTTTAACAAATAAGCCAGTAGTCGTTGACGTTTTCCCAGAATTTTTCGTAGACCTCTCTGAGATGAATAGTCTTTTTTGTGCAATTCCAAATGTGAAGTGAGTCTTCGTATCTTATTGGTAAAACAGAATACTTGAAATTCAACAGATCCCCTGTTTTCTTCTTTTTTTTCATGCGAAATAACGGATATGAATGCATTTTTTTTCATAAATTCTTAACCTTCCTTACCTTACCTTTTTTATTTTTACCAAATATGGAATTTTACCGATCAGTAATAATAATACCAGCTATTTTAATCTGGTATACACAATACCTTACCTTATTGATTTATTTTAGCAAAGAAACTTAATAAAATTTATTATGTTGATTCGTTTCTGATATAATTGATACGCCATCGAATTAGTATCATGTATCGGAATTGACTATACGACAAGGCGTGTGTGCACCTATTTATCTACCATAGGGAATCCATAACCCAAATGTGTCATAAATGAATTTTTAATTGTGGATACATATGTATTCTTAATATACTAAAACGACTCCCGTTATTAGTATCAAACCAATAACGATTCATACACGCTAAATCTTCTAATCGATAATTGGGCCAAAGAAAGAATTTTAATTTTCTAAGTGTATTTTTATCTCGATCAAGATCTTTGTTTTCATCAAAAAATTGATTACAGTTTTTTACCCCATTCCCTATTGGGTTTGTATTCACACCATTATTATTCCTTGAATTCAAACAAATTAGAATTCTCAATTCTCTACGACGCCTAGGCGATAAAATATTTTCAGGAGTAAGCAAATCTAAATTGTTTTTATCTCTTTCACCTAAATTTTTTTTATCAACATTTTCACTGTATCTTTTTTGATTATTTTGGTGTTTACTCTTATGAACCAATGAAATACCTATGGTTTGATACAGAAGAAATTGTCCATCGCCTTTTACAGACAGACGAATCGGTTCAATAATCAATACCCCCTCTTTTATCAAGTTTGTACAAGTGGAATCTTTCGGAAGCAGCAGTATATCGATACTTAGTTCGTTTCTTTCTATAGAGGATATAAGAATTTCTTGTGGATTTATCAATCTAAGCAGGAGACAATATACTTTGATATTATCGATCAGTTTTTGATCCAACGAATTAGCCCATTTCAATTGAAAAAGCAAATATCTTTTCAGGAATAAATCGATTTCCTTTTCTGCGCCAATCGTGGATTGTTTTTTCTTTCTAGGCTTTTTCATATCTGATCCTATATAATCTTCTTCAATATCTTTTTGTCGATTTGATAGAACAGATTCAGAGTTTTCTTGGACATCTGGTCCAAGATCTTCTTGACTTACGAGTTCATTTTCGTCTTGATTCCGATTCTCTAATTCAAAAGATTTTTTTTCATTCGTTTTTTTCTTTCTATTGATGTTTTTATTTTCACTAAAATTTTCAGTTACATTAGAATTTGAAAAAAGAAAATTAATTGGTATAATCCACGGTTTCATTTTATATTCATTATAAAATAAGACAAATTCCGAGAAAAACCACAATTCCAATTCCAGATTTGATATGGGACAATCCAGTATTCTTTCATTCATTCCCATCCAATCAAAAAGGTTTTGTTTTTGATGGGGTCGGTTGATTTCTTGAAAAATTGTGCGATAAAAAAGACCTTTCTTATCAATTCTATCAACAATTTGATAATTTTTAGGTTCAGTTTTAGTTTTAGTATTTTCATTCATGCTAGTACTGATATCAACCCAGGCCTCAATGTCGACTTTCTTTCTAAGACAAAAATGGATAATTTTCAAATCCAAATATTTTCGATCTGTATTTTTCTCTATAATATTTTTTATTCCTAAATAATTAGTGATAGGGATATTCCACCACATGTCGATTAATTTGTCTTTATTTATGTTGTAATTATAAGTATAAGAAAATTCTTGGTTTTTATTTACTTGGAATGGTATCCCATAACTATATCTATATGAATCGTTCTTATCTTCATAATAAAAAAAATTATATGATAAAAGATCATATCTATAGTTCTTTTTAAAATTAGATTTTTGATCTGGCAATAAATGGTTTTCAGAATTCTTTGTATTTTTGTAATTAATTAATTGTTCTTTTTGATATGAATTCCTTTTGTTTTTTTGTAAATTTTTATTTTCAACCTCACAATGTTCGGTTACTCTATTTCGCCATTTTTGTGGTACTAATCGAGACCATTTTATCTGAGGTAAATCATATTGATAATTACTTTTCAATTTTAACCAGTTTTTCCATTGGTTCATTCCAGAATTCGGAAGTTTTTTAGTCTTTAGTTCGGAATCAGCTAGTCCTTGGGTTCCAAAATAATCTTTTATTTCATTTTTAAGAAATAAAGATATTCCACGATACTGAAGGACAGATCTTAACTTAGATAAGTTAAAAATTTGGGCTTGGGATAGTTTATAAAATACATAGGCTTGTGACAAAAAAGAAAAATCAGAAAAAATCTTCGAATTCTTATTAATATTACTAGTACTAAGAAAAGACAAAAATGCTTTGTTTATAGTCGAAATAAAAGGAATTCCATTTTTCTTTCTTTTATCAACCCTTTCATGATTTGTTTCATTATTGTAAATGGGTTTATCAATCAAATTTTTTGTTGATTCAAGAAAAAATTGTGTATTAATTCTGGGAATATTAATGATATATAGAAATATATCTACGTATATCCTTTCCCTAAAAAATTTCAAAATATAATTTGATTTACGGATTAATCGAGCATTTCTTCTTTTTAATATCTGACCGATATTTTTGGGCGATTCAAATCTTTTAGTACCATAACGTGTTTTGTTAGGACTAATATTTTTTTTTCTATTGTCTTGTGAAATTTTTTCTATTTGATTTTTAATTATCCTTGTTCTATTAGACAGATCTTTCATTTTTTTTTCTGCCACTGAAGAATTTGTCCAATTCAGGAATCGAGTTTGAATGGATGATTCATGAATCATATGATTTTTGATTATTGAATCTTTTTCGGTTTTTCTTTCACTAGATTCTTCTCTTAATCCAAATACTCGAATTGGATTTACGGTTGACATTTTTTTTCTTATTTTTTGTAAAAATAGAAAGATTTCAATAATCCAATTTTTTGTTTCATTTTGGAACTTTACAAAAAATCGAAATTTTTCTTTGAGATTTTTTCGAACTTGAAAGCGCCCTTGTCTAAGTTGTAGAATTTTTTTGTCGAGTTCTTTAAAGATAGGTTGAAAAAAAGAAGGGGGTTTTCGAGGAGGACCAAAAGGAAGATCAGTTTCCAGTCCCAAAACTGTTAAAAAACAAAAATCATCTGCTGAATTTTGTTTTTTTATTAGATCTTGATGAGAAGGTCGTATCATAGATCTGTGCCAGGGTTTTAGACAAAAAGGATATAATATCTTTATCTGAATACCATCTGTTAACCAGTTTTTAGGAAATTCTGTTTCTGATAATGGAACACCGTTATAGGTACATTTAACATGCATTTCGTTATTCCACTCGTTGAAATCGTCAGACCACTCAGGAAGTTGGAATAATAATAGACGGCCGATATTTTTTACTATTATCAATAAAGGCAATAGAATATATTTTCTAAGAATTGATTGAGTTATTAACATCAAACCTCTTATTATTTGGGCAAATGGAATGCTATCCCAAGCTTCGGCTATTTCGATTCGTGCGTTTTCTTGTCTTTGTTCTTCTTCTTTTTCTTTAGTTTTTTTATATTCCTCTTTAAACCCTTCTTTTTTATAATCAGAATAATTAGAAATCTGAAATTCTGGGTTTTTTCTCATTTTTTTTTTTAAAATTCGTTTAATTAATCCGGAAAAATTACCAGAAAAAAAAGAGGATTTATTTATTCTGTCTAAAAAAAGCGGGGAATGTATATTTGCTTGAAACAATTCCCAAATAACTATTTTACGTCTTTGAACACGCATGGAACCTTTGATTATATCTCGACGAAAATCAGATTGTTGTGAATAACGTATCAAAGCCACTTCGCCTGGTTGCTCAGATATATCCGCGGTATTAGGGGAAGGATTTTCGGTATTCTCTTGCTTATCCGTATAAATAACTACACGTTTCCCTTTCCTTGAGCGAATTTGATGATCCACCGACACGTCTTTTTCAGTTTCTCTTTCATGTTGTTCTAAATCGTCGATTAATTTGTATGACCAACGAGGAACTTTTTTACTTATTTCTTTTATTCCAATCGATTCTTTTGGAATTGTTTGAGTAAAGGAATCCGTTATGATTGTATCAACTAAAAATTGGAAAAATATTTCTTGATCTTCTGAACCTATTTGTCCTTGTTCTGAAAGTAAAGAAATTCTTTTCTGATTGAATATTGATTCTCCAGCAAATTGACTCATTAAAGTTACGAAATGTTTAATTTTTGATGATATTGGTTGTTTATTAAATGGATCTTTTTTATGTTCAAATTCTTGGTAATTATAATCATTGCGCAGAACACGATGA